CTGTTGATGTAAAATGATGCTGTATTTAATATAAAATTCTTACAATGAAAGAGATTATCATATTTCCACAATTCAATTTTAAGTGGATGGGAGATCTATAAATTTCTTTTTCATGGTTGTAGAGGCAGTTTTTGTTAGAATCCCCCCTTTTTATTTTTATTTTAAGGAATTTGTTAATTGTCCAGTAACAAATATGATTCGATGAAAGAAAGTGAAAAAAGAATAAAATAATTGGAATCAATAGTTGTAATGAATTGTTGGATTGGATCTCAATCCAAATTTGGATCTAGCTACAAGGAAGAGGCTTTATTTTAAAATATCGAACGGGGAAACATAGTATTCCATAAAAATGGAATTCAAAATAATAATTCAAAAAGAGTTTCGTTTTTAAATGAAGTTACACGATCCAGTTCGTTTATTCTCGACGACTTGGTTGATAGGAATCGCGAGATGGCTAGATCTTAGAAATGATGAATCGGTTTCATTTTATATGCCTGTTACTTTCTCTTTTTTCGTGCCGTCTATAATGATAGATGAATCCAAAACTTTCAATTGGACTTATTATTTCAATTGGTATTTTTGTATATCTTCCTATGTTAGAAAAATGGAAACTTAGGTAAATACTTTAGAAACATATGTATAAAAATACCATATTTCATTTAGCCCTTTCATGCTTACTATAACCAGTTATTTCGGTTTTCTACTAGTGGCTTTAACTATAACTTCAGCTTTATTTATTGGTCTGAGCAAGATACGACTTATTTAAAATTTCTATTTGAAAGAAACAATTCAGAAAGGAAATGCTTCTGTGAGATTCTGTGTATTCTAGAGTTATTTACCATGTCAATTGTCAATTCTTGGTCATTGAGATTCACATCAATTCGGATTAATATTTAGGTATAGATATTACCGCTTTTTTTCTCCTTTTCAAAAAATTGAAATGATTGAAGTTTTTCTATTTGGAATCGTGTTAGGTCTAATTCCTATTACTTTGGCTGGATTATTCGTAACTGCATATTTACAATACAGGCGTGGCGATCAGTTGGACCTTTGATTAATTCACATTTCTTTTTTTGATTGGCCTCCTCCTTTCTTTAATCCACAGGAGGTCAAATTCTAATTGTTGTGCAAGCGACTGAATCCATTTCAGTCTAATTGAATTCATGAAGAAAAAATCACGCTCTGTAGGATTTGAACCTACGACATCGGGTTTTGGAGACCCACGTTCTACCGAACTGAACTAAGAGCGCTTTCTTATCAGAATAGAAAAGGATGTAAAGAAAAGATTTTTTTTAAACTAATCCATTTTCATTTTATATCTATATATTCTATAGTTTCATAAAAATGAACTTCCGCGCAACGCAATTTGAATCGATCTCAGCTGATTCCTCGTTACTGCTCAACGGGGCAGTAATAGGTAGGGATGACAGGATTTGAACCCGTGACATTTTGTACCCAAAACAAACGCGCTACCAAGCTGCGCCACATCCCTTCAAATTGTTCTACAGTATAATTGTAGAGAATTCCTTTCTTGTTTTCCACATCCCTATTTCCTGCATTGAGACACACAGCTTTTCTGTCCATTTCGTCTTTTTTGGCCTCATTTAACATATTTTTACATATAATAATAAGAAAAGGAAATCTTATGGATCGTTGTAAATTTCAATTGGAATTAGGGATTCCGTGTACAACTCTAAACGGCCCTTAACTCCATATGCATCTAATCATATATGCATTATCTTTATGTATTACAATAAAAAAGGAGGTTTTTCAATGCGAGATCTAAAAACATATCTCTCCGTGGCCCCAGTACTAAGTACGTTATGGTTCGGGGCTTTAGCAGGTATATTGATAGAGATTAATCGTTTTTTCCCCGATGCGTTGACATTCCCCTTTTTTTCATTCTAGCTATTGACACCGGAAGGAATGAAGAAGATTAGAAATAGAATCAAATATCTGTGACTAATCCCCCCTCCCTCTTTTCTCTTTTTTCCCTTTTTTTTTTTCTAATTTTTAGAATTTAGAATAAGGGACGAAAGAGAAAGAATAAAAATGGATTCAACGTCTGCGAGACTCAGGTTCAAATTCGAATTAAAAATAGAGACGTGGGGGTAGAGTAGGAAAATCGGGGTCTAGGGCAAGAATACAAGATCTTTAACTGCCCTTCGGAGTTAAATAGAATTTCGAACTCATTCTCATTGTCTTGCTTATTATTTACTATGGCTTTTATGGCTTTGCTTTGATTTAATTGATTTTGATCTTTTAGAGTTGGATTTCAAGTTAATAACTTTTATTTTTTCCTTCCTTTCTTTTTCTTCATTTCGAATCAAAATAGAAGAGTTGAGTAAATCAAAAATCCAAAGGAGGTTCATGGCCAAGAGAAAAGATGCGCGGGTAACGGTAATTTTGGAATGTACCAGTTGTATACAAAACGGTGTTAAGAAGGTATCAACGGGTATTTCCAGATATATTACTCAAAAGAACCGGCACAATACGCCCAATCGATTAGAATTGAGAAAATTCTGTCCCTATTGTTACAAACATATGATTCATGGGGAAATAAAGAAATAGATTGAACCGAGTATGTCTTATCCTTGAAAGGAGAAAAATGACATTATATAGAACACATTGAAATATAAATAGAAGATATTGCATTTAAATAAAAAGAATCCTATTTGGAGTTAAAATTACAATTAAGAAATATTTCGGGATAAGAAATAAACTAAACAAACAAACCATGGATAAATCCAAGCGACCTTTTCTTAAATCCAAGCGATCTTTTCGTAGGCGTTTGCCCCCGATTCAATCGGGGGATCGAATTGATTATAGAAACATGAGTTTAATTAGTCGATTTATTAGTGAACAGGGAAAAATATTATCTAGACGAGTAAATAGATTGACCTTGAAACAACAACGATTAATTACTATTGCTATAAAACAAGCTCGTATTTTATCTTTGTTACCTTTTCTCAATAATGAGAAACAATTTGAAAGAATCGAGTCGACCACTAGAACTACTGGTCTTAGAACCAGAAATAAATAGGCTTATTTTTTGTTCACTTCAATCAGAATTCCAATTTGAACTCAAACATGGATTGGTGTTTTATTTGACAAATCTTAGAATCCAGATTATTGTGTCGTAAAAAAAAAACGAATCGGAAAAAAAAAAGATTTTTTTATTGAACGTGTTCATTCATTTTGACTACTTTAGCGCATTTCTCATAGTAATTTTGACTTCAACTCCACCCTCCCGGAGTTCATTCTCCGGGGAACCCCATTTAAATTATTTCGGTGTATTCTTTCCAATCTACTTTTTCTCTGATTTCGTTGGAAATCATATAAAGACAATTCCTATTTGATATAGCTATTTGGGCCAGTATTTTACGATTAAGAAGCAACTGCCTCTTATATAGATCATGTATTAATTTACTATAACTATAAGATACTCCCTTTTCTCGAATTACTGCGTTTATTCGAGTGATCCACAAACGACGAAAATTTCTCTTTTGCTTATCTCTATCCCGATGAGCCGAAACCAAAGCTCTTATTTTCTGTTGAGTAATAGTTCGAGTAAGTCTTGAGTGAGATCCTCGAAAACTTGATGCAAATAAACGAATTTTTGTTCTACGTTTCCGGGCTATATATCCGCGTTTAACTCTAGTCATTGAATAAATAAAATTTTGACAAATAACTAATTGATTTTTTTCTTTCAGTTATTATTTTTCCCGTCCTGGCCTATTAATAACTAATAACCAAACGGATTTTTCCAATGTATAAAATACAAATTCCAATGGCTTTGGCTACTATAACCTTCCCGACCACGATTTTTTCTTTTTTGGGGTATTTTACTGGGAAATATGAAAGAAATTGTGGGTTTCCTCGTTTCTATGGTTACTTCTTAAACGGTGAGGTCTTCTCTATACACCGGAGCCCTTACTTCATTTAATATTTCATCAATGTTATTGGTAACTTGTATAGTTCACACCACACTCTTTGGCTCTACCTATGAATTATCCAGTAACAGGTCTTTCACAATGAGACCCGCCTATACAGTAACGGTATTTAATTAGGAAAGTTAGCTGGGTAGCTGACCCTCGTAGTCCGTTCTTGACTGAGCGAGAACTTCTTTTTTTTTTTTTAATTTTAATAAGATTTTTCCGCTTAATGGATAATCAGTTGCTACCAATGGAGAATTGTTTCTCATCTTAAATTCAGGTGATTGAATTTGCACCAACGGAAACCATAAACTTTATACACAATAGAAGGATAGATTTGCTTATTTTTAGATAGTGAATGGAGTTCCTTCTTCCATTCTATCCTATTCATTAGTACTGATCAGTCATACTGGAAGCAGTTTTCTTGCTTTTTCCTGTCAGCTCATGATCTAAACGAGTCGCACATACACCCTAGTACATGTTCCTCGACGCTGAGGACATCCCCGAAGAGCGGGGGATTTCGTGACATTTCGAATGGGCTGTCTTGTATTTCTAATAAGTTGTTTAATAGTTGGCATGTTGAGTCATATATATAATGGGCTGGTTTAGATTGATCCTAACCGGATTTTTTATTTATTTATATAGTAAACTCGGAGATAAAATATCAAATCACAGATTTGCACAAAATCCACTTTTTCATTCAACTGCTACAAGATCAACAATTCCATAAGTTTGGGCTTCTGTTGCTGACATAAAAACGTCTCTTTCCATGTCTTCAGATACAACCCATAAAGGTTTACGCGTCCTTTGTACATAAACCCTTGTGATGGTTTCGCGTAGTTTCAGCAGTTCTTCCGCTTCCAGGATAAATTCTCCCGTTTGTGCCTCATAAAAAGAACTAGCAGGTTGATGCATCATTACCCTGATAATAGAAGGTTTCTCTATCTGGTGTGATGAAAGAAACAGAAAAGAAAGATAAAGAATAATAGGAAAAAGGATAGAATTGAACAACCGTACGGGCATTATCTTTTATGCATTGCATACGGCTCTATAATCAAATTGACCCCTAACTTTTCCATTCAAGAAAGATAAAAAATAGAATCTATTAGCCCCAGATGGGTAAATGATCAAAATGCCACCCTTCTTTTTTTTTTTCGGAGGAGTTCAAAAATACTATGATGGCTCCGTTGCTTTCTATTTTAAAATGGATTTTTTTGTCTTTGATTCAGCAATCCCAAAGTTTCTTTTTGAGCCAATCAAAAAAATTTGGTTTTTTCGCACTCTTTTTTTTTATAACTTAAATATTGTTAAGAGCCCGTTAGTGTAAAAACAAACAAGTTTGTGACGCTGAATTGGACTTCCGATAGATAAGAGAAAGTCGGAAATATCTTTTATCTCATACTACTCTCTCGATACATAATCAAATCTTTTGAAAAAAAAATACAAAATTTTTCATATCGAATTCGAAGTGCCATGCTATTATTACTTAATATTCATATGGCGAAGGCATAGTTTTCTTTTTTCTCTTAAATAAAAAAACTTCATTGGCGCCAAGCGTGAGGGAATGCTAGACGTTTGGTAATTTCTCCTCCAACCAGAATAAAAGATCCCATTGACGCGGCCAATCCCATGCATATTGTATGGACCTCTGGTCGTACAAATTGCATAGTATCATAAATGGCTATTCCGGGTATTATCCATCCACCAGGGGAGTTTATAAACAAATACAGATCTTTAGTCTCATCCTCGATACTGAGATATACCATAAGACCAATAAGTTGATTCGAGATCTCGCTATCAACCTCTTGGCCTAAAAAAAGTAATCTTTCTCGATAAAGTCGGTTGAGTAGGGTAAAATTGTATTCCTTAGGAACCGTACATGCACCTTTTGATGCATACGGTTCAAAAAAATTGCGAAGAAAAGAATCAATGTATAGATTCCAGTCCTCTTTCTTTTTCGGGTTTTTCTAATTTTTTAATGAAAGGGCTTTTTCTTCGATTTTTCAATAAAGATGAATTTTTATTTCTTCTTTGATAATAGAAAAAAAGGGTAAATAAACTTATCGAATTAACTTCTCATTGATGTATTCTTTCATCGAAATTCAATCCCAATTACGATGGTATTTTCTTGTTCCTGAATGGGTCTCTTTCATCTTTTTAGGTTTATGCTCTACTCCGGGTAAAGATTCGCCCGATTTTGATTTGCACATATAGGACAAATCTTCCCATCACCATTTCTTTTTGTTATGACTTTACAAATAATCATTTATGATACACATAGTAATCATAGATATATTACCAATTGGGTTTTTTTTTTAAACGGAGCCTGGATACTTCATTTTTTTCGTCCAGCCAAAGCCAACCATAAATTATTCTAATTGATATAATTCTATGAATTCCCCGAAATAATGCATTTAATTGCATTTCACGCTCCAATTTTTCGATAATTCAATTTCTCTTTCTTGGGCGAAACAGAGGATATCTCGGTCGGGGGAGAGAATGGGGAAATCCCATATGACCCAAGATATCTGACAAGTCGCACTATACGTCAACCCAAGATGCATCTTCCTCTCCAGGACTTCGGAAAGGTACTTTTGGAACACCAATAGGCATGGATTGAAAGAAAAAAGAACTAAATACTATATTTCACTTTGATGTGGAAACGTAACAATATGGTTTTATTGTCTTTATTTTTCTTGTCTTTATAATATTGGCTTTATCATATTTATTTTATCCATAGATTAGAAAAATTTAGAAAGAAAGACAAAATAAATAAAGGAAATTTTTTACGAATAGATCCTTCTAATGATAAATGAAGGATAGACAAATTTTCTCATAGAAAATGGTATCAATCCACCATTGCATATTGGTACTTATCGAATATAGAATAAATCTGTTTCTCTTTGTTCTTACGAACAGAATTCTTCCATTATTACGAATAGAATATAGAATCAATATTAACCTAACCCTTGTTAGGAAAAAATCCCCTGAACAGGGGAAGTCTATAGGATAATCATAGTATAATTTTTTCCAATGCAATAAAGTTACGTAGTGTCTATTTTTCTTCGATAAAGGGGTATTTTCCATGGGTTTGCCTTGGTATCGTGTTCATACCGTTGTATTGAATGATCCCGGCCGGTTGCTTTCCGTTCATATAATGCATACAGCTCTGGTTGCTGGTTGGGCGGGCTCGATGGCTCTGTATGAATTAGCAGTTTTTGATCCTTCTGACCCTATTCTTGATCCAATGTGGAGACAGGGTATGTTCGTTATACCCTTCATGACTCGTTTAGGAATAACCAATTCATGGGGGGGTTGGAGTATCACAGGAGGAACTGTAACGAATCCGGGGATTTGGAGTTACGAAGGTGTAGCTGGGGCGCATATTGTGTTTTCTGGCTTATGCTTTTTGGCAGCTATCTGGCATTGGGTCTATTGGGATCTAGAAATATTTTCTGATGAACGTACAGGAAAACCCTCTTTGGATTTGCCCAAGATCTTTGGAATTCATTTATTTCTCTCCGGGGTGGCTTGCTTTGGTTTTGGTGCATTTCATGTAACAGGT